TTTAAATTAAAAAGAACGAGAGAGAATAATATATAGAGTAGGAATTTTCTTATCCCATTCGGAAGGATCTCATCTCATAATTACCCATGACTGTTTATGTCTCTAGCATGACCACTTGATGAAATGTGGAGGGAAGTGGGGTAAATGGCCGATACTACTGGAAGGATTCCGCTTTGGATAATAGGTACTGTAACCGGCATTGTTGTGATTGGTTTACTAGGCATTTTCTTTTATGGGTCATATTCCGGATTGGGTTCATCCCTGTAGTAATTGCATGAGCTGCGGTATAGATATGAAAGCGTAAGAACTCAACGGGACCCTCCTTCCCCCTCGAATTAGAGTACCAAAGAAGGGGGAGGTACCCGTTAAATTCGTAATAATTATAAAAAAATCATTATAATAAGAATAATTATAAATTAGAATAAATAAGAGTATTTTATCGCAGAAAAGAAAACAAAAAGAAAATACAAAAATAGGTAGATCAAATAGCACGAAAACCTCCTATACTAGACTATTAGAAAAAATTCGAGTAGTATATCCTTTTTGTATTCAGCAAATCCAAGTTGAAATTTTTTTATAAGTTCATTGAAGAAGTTCTATTTGTTGTTCAATAAAATTATCTCTCTTTTTTTGTTTGTCCACTACTTTTACTTTGTTCTATCTATTATATGCGTAATAGTCAAACAAAAAAAGTTCGGTTAAATCTCCTGAACCTCCTCTCCTAAAGTAGATTATATTAAAAAATAGAAAATGACGCGTCTTTGACGAGGGCCATCACGAATCATTACTATTTGACATTGACACAAGAAAAGGAATTTTACACACCCTTTTCTTGTGTCGAAGATTAGGAAGGCAAAGAATCCCCCCTAGACTCATTTATTCCCCTAATTTATCTGTGTGTTTTATTCTATGCTTAGTCTAGTGTCTCAATCTAATCGAATTTTTTTCTCGAATAGAAAACCTATTGAATTGATACATTTGATACCATTTTAATCTAATAAGAGTTACATAGTTACATCATTACAATTTGGATTGAAACAAAGTAAAGTTAAAAATTCAAATAGTCTTCTGCACAATATACTATAATATACATAGTATGACTAAGAATGTACTACAACTAACTCCCGGCATCTCGTTGAACAAAACAACTATAAAAAAAGAGCTTTTGTACTTTTTTCGTGATCATACATAACTAGAAATAAACAAGACTTTTTTTCTTGTTATGAACTTGATCTAGAAATTCATTTCGGATAATTGAACCTTCTCGAACTGTTTCTTTTTAAGAACCAAAAAAATTTGTGCCAAAATAACCGATGCCAAGAAGAACAAAAGGCCTTGGACGCGTAATGGATCTTGAAGTACTATTTCTGTATCTCCCTGACCAAACCCACCCACATTAGGATTACTCGTTAATGCCTGATCGAGTTTGATGGATTCACCCTCTGAAACAAGAAGTTCTGGCCCTGGCGGAATAATATCAACGACTTGCCGCCCATCCGAGGCATCCCCTATGGTTATTTCGTATCCGCCCTTTTCTTTTCGTATTATTTTATTTACGATACCCGCTGCTGTAGCATTATAAACAGTATTGTTACTCTTGCTTCCGTCGGGATAAATTTGACCCCTTCCCCTATTACCGCCTACATATATGGGATATTTTAAAAAATGAGCATCTTTTTGAGTAACAGGGTCCGGTGAAAGAATAGGAAAGGTTATTTCACTATATTTTTGCCCCGGAACAGGGCCGATCACAAGAATATTTTTTTGATTTGGTCGGTAGCTTTGAAAAGAAAGATTGCCTATTTTTTCTTTCATCTCGGGAGAAATACGATCGGTTGGAGCCAACTCAAACCCCTCGGGTAAAATAAGAACAGCTCCTACATTCAAACCCCCCTTCTTGCCATTAGCAAGAACTTGTTTTAGTTGCATATCATAAGGAATTCGAACAACTGCTTCAAATACAGTATCAGGAAGGACCGCTTGGGGAACCTCAATATCCACGGGTTTATTAGCTAAATGACAATTGGCACATACAATACGACCGGTTGCTTCGCGGGGATTTTCATAACCCTGCTGTGCAAAAATGGGATATGCGTTTGAAATGGATGACTGAGTTATTATATATATAATGAGTGATACAGAAATAGATCGAGTAATATATTCTTTTATCCAAGAAAGGGTATTTTTAGTTTGCATGGTACAATTTTTGATCCCGAAAATTTCTACAATAAATTGGGTAGGTCGCTAGTATAGTTCCCTATCCGCGATTCTGCTATTTATTGGACTAATCTTACTGGAATATTGGCGTACCTTCTTGCCTTAGGTGGGTAGAAAGAGTCAGTACGTTTTGGAATGCTTATGCCCCAAGTAACAAACATTCTAATTGAATTAATATCAGTAGACCTTTTTCAGTCATTCATTGAATGATAAATCACTACAAGTGATGGGGATACACGATTTAAATAACGGAAGATCCAATATTTCAAAATTGTATCTAGAATGACTGGAAAAGTGGAAACAAGGCCAGATATAACTTGGTCGTTATGAGAAAATCCAAAATCTTGGTAGATAGAACCAATCAGTAGTTCCCAACCATGAGGTGAATGGAATCCGATACATAAATCGGTTAATAAAAGAATAGAAAATGCTTTTATTGTGTCGCTTAGGTTATAGAGGAATTCCTGAACCCAAGAGTTAAGAGTAATAAGTTCTTTATTACCTATAATAGAATAACCACTTAGAATAACGAAACAGATTATATTGGTCGAGAAGGACAAAATTGTATGGATACAATCTTCATTGTGCAGCTGAATCAATTGAATCGTTTCTTTATGGATTCCTATACGAAACTTTTTTAGATGTGTCTCCGGGTATTCCTTTATCATCTCGTCCAACAGTAGGAGCTCCTCTAATTCTAGGAATTTTTCCAGAAGACTCTTTTCTGGAATATCATTCAAAAGAGTTTCGAATTGCTTGGTATTCCACAAATTAGTAACCCAAGATTCCAGACTTTTATTAAATGCTAGAAAGCTCCACCAGGGTAAACAGACTGTAGATACAAAAAATAGAAGGGGAATAAATGCTTTCTTTTTTGCCATTTTTTATAAAATTTCAATTTAATAAAGTGGCCTCATTCGTCGCCTCTACGCGATCTAATATTGAAATTTTCTTTTTCATTTCACTAAAATGAGTTCTATTCCAAGGTAGCGAACCGTTCTCTGTTTTTTATTTGTTATTCGGTAATCGGTAAGTAGTCCTTGATAATTTTAACGAATCTTACAAGAATACAGAAATCGAATAAATAAGAGGAAGAGTCCGCTTCGAATGCAAAAATGCGCAAAAAAGTTTCCAGCTATTTCAATTGGTCAAATTCGAAGCATTTCCTTTCTTTAGGTGAATTCCCGAAAACCCGAAGAGTTAAGGAAGTCAGATTTCGAGACCAAAAAACTCTCCAAATAGTGCAAAAAAATCTGCTGCCTACCATAGCACAAAAAGAATTGAGATAATTTTCTGAATGGGATGATCAAAACAAAAAAGGAGGGGGGTAGCAAAATTTTGAGTTATTCATTAAAGAGAAGAGAACGAAAGGGGGGAGAAAACGAAACATCACGAAATCGAATTTACACAAGCTATTTGTTTCTAGCCTACCAAATCAAAATATGGAAACTAAAAACAAACTTTTTTTCTTTCCAATTTTTGGGGGATGAATCTATCCTTATTTATTTCGATTTGTTACTAATGAATTGCGGCGAGTGGATTTCCATAGGTATAAAACCTCTTTTTTGCAGACAAAAACAACCCCCCTTTTTGGATGTTCCATAGAATATACGTTTGCTTTGACTCGCAGCGAAGGTACGTTCTGACTTAAATTTCTTTAAGTTATGCCATGGAACATTTTTGGATTGTAGAGTTTTCTACCTCCAGTCGAGAATCAGAAAACGTTCATTGTTCGATTCATTTCAAAAAACTTCAATCGGTACGCGCAAGAAATAGGCCAATTCAGCAGCTTTTTGTTCCATTTCTCGTGGAGTCAAATTCTCATCAGTACGAGTCAAAGGAATGGCCCCCTGGCCTCTGATTTCTAGATAAAGGACACGACGAGGGGAAATGCCCTCTTTAAGTTCAATTCTGATAGATTGAATATCATTTATAAGGAAGCGGAGGGAGATTCGACGATTTTTTCCCGGAAATCCCCAACGAAAAATACACACTATTCCTTCTTTTTTATCGAATAGATCATAACCACTACCTACATTCCACGAAATTGTGCACCATAAATAGCCACTAATAAAGAGACCTGCGATCCCATAGAAAGACATCACGATCCCCTGTGGGAAAAAAATTATTTGTTGAGAGGGAAATAAAGATATTAAATTCCTACCAAGATAGCTGGAAGTTCCAACTAATAAAAATCCTAATGAACCTAAAAAAAGTATAAAAGCCCAGCAGAAATTACTTATTTTTCGAGATCCCTTTATAAGTTCTATCCATATACGTTCTGATCGCCAATTCATACTAATCTAGTTGCATTTAATTTGACTTAATTGAATTGATAGAATAACCAAAATGAATTTAACTTGTACTTTACTTAACGACTTAACTAATGCTATTTTGTTTCTGAAGTAACTCTCATCAACTAGCACTATTCTAATGTGACTCTGCCGGGGTAATTCATAAAAAACGTTCGATCGAAAAGGAAAATAAGAATGTCCCACCCCGCCCTAGATATCTACAAGCATTGACTTTCTCTTTCAAAAACGGAACTGACCCGTCCTGATCTATTAATTTTAAAAAGTGAAAAAGAATTTACCCCTATAGCAAGCAAGTTTCGCACGTATTGCACTTGTGTTTGAAAGAAATCATGCATTCTACCATATTTCACTTTCCAAGAAAAAAATAGATATCTGGGTTATGATTCAATCAAGTCTAAGTCTTGAAAAAATTCGATTTTGCCTCACCATTCAGCCTAAACAATCTTGTTTTTTTGAACATGAAGAAATAAAGTAGCCATTGCAATTGCCGGAAATACTAAGCCTACCAAAGGCACAAAAAAAGAGGGAAAGTTTATATCTGTCATAGAATGGGTACCTCGATTTACTATATTGTACCTGTTTGTTATATTGTTCTAAAATAATATTAACTTAATTAGAATTCTAATTCTATATAATTATACTAATTATATCTAAGTGAGTATATATTAAGTTCAAGAAATGTAGAACGAATTAAATGAACTTAATTAGCTTTCTCCACAAAAATATATGTTTTAGAATCGACTTTTTTATTCTTCATCTTTTCTTCTTCTTTTGCTCTTATCTTTTAATTCAATATCAATAAAGAAAGAATTGCTTACAAAGTTCCGAAAGATTCGTTAGAATCTGATCCAAGAGATATTCTTTTGTTAGTCAAAACGGAGAGTCTCTGAGAAAAATCCGGCAATAAATATATTAAAATGCAAAAGGCCATTTTTTTAGAATTTTTCAGATGTAAGAAAGGAAGATAAAATTCGTTTTATTTGCCAACTTTTTTATTTACAGAGGTAAGAGTGTTGATAGAATAGAGGTTCTCTGATTACTAACCAGGAATGGAATATGAAGTCAAATAAAAAAAACAATTTATCTGCAACTTTGCATTAGCTATATTATAGAGAGTTATTATAGTTATAGAAATTAAATTAGTATGGCAACCACGAAAACTCGATTTCCATTATTCTATTATGATTGATTCTTTATCATATTATTTTTGCTTTGATTAATTACGATAACTAACTACTTTTTTTGTCACAAATAAAAAAATTGACCTTACTGTTCGATCGAATTTTGATTCAAAGGAAAGAAAGCGTGCAACTGAAATAACTCACTTAGAACGCCTTTTAAAAGATTACGTGGTACAATTAGATCAAATAAACCCTTATCGAATAAATATTCAGCTTCTTGTGAACCGTCAGGTACTGTCGTATTCAATGTTTCTTCAATTACTCTTTTACCTGCAAATGCAATGTAGGCGTTGGGTTCAGAAATAATGATATCTCCCAACATACCAAAACTAGCTGTCACCCCGCCAGTAGTAGGGGATGTAAGAATTGATACATAGAATAACTTTTTATTCGATTGATAATCAAATAAAGCTGACGAAATTTTAGCCATTTGCATCAGGCTCAAACTTCCTTCTTGCATGCGTGCCCCACCGGAAGCACACATTATAATAAGGGGTAGGTTTTGATTAGTAGCATACTCAATCAAACGAGTGATTTTCTCTCCGACTACAGATCCCATACTACCTCCCATAAACCGAAAATCCATAACCCCTATTGCTACAGGAATGCTATTTAGTTGACCTATACCTGTTTGAACGGCTTCGGTTAACCCTGTCTCTTTTTGATAAGAATTAATACGTTCTTTATAGGGTTCCTCCTCCGAATGAAATTCAATAGGATCCGTTGAGACCATGTCTTCATCCATAGGATCCCAAGTACCCGGATCAATCAAGAGTTCGATTCTCTCGGAACTACTCATTTTCAAATGATATCCGCATTCATCACAAATGTTCATTTTTGATTTCAACAATTTCTTATAATTTAATTCATAACAATTTTCACATTGAATCCATAAATTCCTGTATTTTTTAGTGACCTCAAGATTCTTATCCCTACCATTTGTCTTAGTGGTAGTCTGACTTTCATCAAAAATGTAATTATCACTGTAATTATCACTATCACTTAAACCAGAATTCTCAATACGCATTTGAGAATGAAGATAACTGTCAATACAACTATTAATGTGATTATTCAAACTAGATTTAGTATCGTACATGGAAAGATCATAATGAGTATCGTCATTTTTCGACCCATTCCCATAACTAGAATTCCAATAATTAGACATTTGGAGTGAACTCAAAAAAGAATGATCATTTTTAATCTCAACAATCTTTTTTTCAATATTAAAAAAAATGGAAAAAGTTTCCCCCTTATTATCCCTAACTAAAAAAGTGTCATCAGAGATGAAATTCCGAATGCCCTTGATACCGAATAAGAGATCAAAATTGATGTAACTAGAACCATTACTCCGAATGTTTTTTTCTCTAGAATTTGGACTCATATTTTCACTGCTACTGGTATTGTCAAGAGGATCAAGATTGCTCATTGATTGACTTAGCCCCCACTGTTTGAACTCCGCAGCCAACATCGAATTAAACCACCATTTTTTCATAGAGCTTTCTTGCCCCCTATTTGCATGAAAAAAAAAAGATGAATAGTCATTCGATGAAAAGTCATTTGAAATTTTAATTTACTAAAAAAAAGCACTCGGATTGTTAACGAAAAATGAGCGAAAACTAAAAGATTCTCTTTTGTAAGAATCCGTGTATCCCTCCACTCTCTCTATATGATAGAACTTTGTTTTACAGTTGTACTAGAAAAAACGAAAGAAAAGGACAATATACAGGATGGGTAAAAGGGGCTCTTATACTTAACTCGTTATCCGTGGTCCTAAGCTATAAGCTATG